AATCATCTGAGTCTTCCAATATCAATAGGTTGATTGTTCCGCTCCTGTATCTTCCAAAAGGAAAAAAGATCTCTGAGAGCTCTTTCCTGGATCCGAAAGAGAGTACTCGGGTTTTCCCAATAACTACAAAGTATATCATGCCTGAATCTAACTGGGGTTCGCGGTGGTGGAGGAACTGGATAGGAAAAAAGAGGGATTCTAGTTGTAAGATATCTAATGAAACCGTCGCTGGAATTGAGATCTCATTCAAAGAGAAAGATATCCAATATCTGGAGTTCCTTTTTGTATATTATATGGATGATTCGATCCGTAAGGACCATGATTGGGAATTTTTGGATCGTCTTTCTCCGAGAAAGAGGCGAAACATAATCAACTTGAATTCGGGACAGCTATTCGAAATCTTAGTGAAAGACTGGATTTATTATCTCATGTTTGCTTTTCGTGAAAAAATACCAATGGAAGTGGAGGGTTTCTTCAAACAACAAGGAGCTGGGTCAATTATTCAATCAAATGATATTGAGCATGTTTCCCATCTCTTCTTGAGAAACAAGCGGGCTATTTCTTTGCAAAATTGTGCTCAATTTCATATGTGGCAATTCCGTCAAGATCTCTTCGTTAGTTGGGGGAAGAATCCGCACGAATCGGATTTTTTGAGGAATATGTCAAGGGAGAATTGGATTTGGTTAGACAATGTGTGGTTGGTAAACAAGGATCGGTTTTTTAGCAAGGTACGGAATGTATCATCCAATATTCAATATGATTCCACGAGATCTAGTTTCATTCAAGTAACGGATTCTAGCCAATTGAAAGGATCTTCTGATCAATCCAAGGATCATTTCGATTCCATTAGGAATGAGGATTCGAAATATCACACATTGATCAATCAAAGAGAAATTCAACAACTAAAAGAAAGATCGATTCTTTGTCGGGATCCTTCCTTTCTTCAAACGGAACGAACAGAGATAGAATCAGAGCGATTCCCTAAAATCCTTTCTGGATATTCCTCAATGTGCCGACTATTCATGGAACGTGAGAAGCAGATGAATAATCATCTGCTTCCGGAAGAAATCGAAGAATTTCTTGGGAATCCTGCAAGAGCCACTCGTTCTTTTTTCTCTGACAGATGGTCAGAACTTCATCTGGGTTCGAATCCTACTGAGAGGTCTACTAGAGATCAGAAATTGCTGAAGAAAGAACAAAAGAAACATCTTGTTCTTTCCAGGCGATCGGAAAATAAAGAAATAGTGAATTTATTCAAGATAATTATGTACTTACAAAATACCGTCTCAATTCATCCTATTTCATCATATCCGGGATGTGATATGGTTCCGAAGGATGAACTGGACAGTTCCAATAAGATTTCATTCTTGAACCAAAATCCATTTTGGAGTTTATTTCATCTATTCCATGACCGGAACAGGGGGGGATACACGTTACACCACGATTTTGAATCAGAAGAGATATTTCAAGAAATGGTAGATCTATTCACTCTATCAATAACCGAGCCGGATCTGGTGTATCATAAGGGATTTGCTTTTTCTATTGATTCCTCCGGATTGGATCAAAAACATTTCTTGAATGAGTTATTCAACTCCAGGGATGAATCGAAAAATCACTCTTTATTGGTTCTACCTCCTCTTTTTTATGAAGAGAATGAATCTTTTTATCGAAGGATCATAAAAAAATGGGTCCAGACCTCTTGCGGGAATAATTTGGAAGATCCAAAACCTAAAATAGTGGTATTTGCTAGCAACAACATAATGGAGGCAGTCAATCAATATAGATTGATCCGAAATCTGATTCAAATCCAATATAGCACCCACGGTTACATAAGAAATGTATTGAATCGATTCATTAAAAAGAATCGATTCAATCGCAACTTCGAATATGGAATTCAAAGGTATCAAATAGGAAATGATACTCTGAATCATAGAACTATAATGAAATACACGATCAACCAACATTTATCAAATTTGAAAAAGAGTCAGAAGAAATGGTTCGATCCTCTTATTTGGATTTCTCGAACGGAGAGATCCATGAATCGGGATCCTAGTGCATATAGATACAAATGGTCCAATGGGAGCAAGAATTTCCAGGAACATTTGGACTATTTCATTTCTGAGCAGAATAGCCGTTTTCAAGTAGTGTTTGATCGATTGCATATTAATCAATATTCGATTGATTGGTCCGAGGTTATCGACAAAAAAGATTTGTCTAAGTCACTTTTTTTCTTTTTGTCCAAGTTTCTTCTTTTTTTGTCCAAGTTTCTTCTCTTTTTGTCTAACTCACTTCCTTTTTTCTTTGTGAGTTTCGGGGGTATCCCCATTCATAGGTCCGAGATCCACATCTATGAATTGAAAGGTCCGAATGATCCACTCTATAATCAGTTATTAGAATCAATAGGTCTTCAAATCTTTCATTTGAAAAAATGGAAACCCTTATTATTGGATGACCAAGATACTTCCCAAAAATCCAAATTCTTGATCCATGGAGGAACAATATCACCATTTTTGTTCAATAAGATACAAGAGTGGATGATTGACTCATTCCATACTAGAAAGAATCGCAGGAAATCTTTTGATAACACAGATTCCTATTTATCAATGATATCCCACGATCCAGACAATTGGCTGAATCCCGTGAAACCATTTCATAGGAGTTCATTGATATACTCTTTTTATAAAGCAAATCGACTTCGATTCTTGAATAATCAATATCACTTCTGCTTCTATTGTAACAAAAGATTCCCTTTTTATGTGGAAAAGGCCTGTATCAATAATTATGATTTTACGTATAGACAATTCCTCAATATCTTGTTCATTCGCAACAAAATATTTTCTTTTTGCGATGGTAAAAAAAAACATGCTTTTTGGGAGAGAGATACTATTTCACCAATCGAGTCACAGGTATCTAACATATTGATACCTAACGATTTTCCGCAAAGTGGCGACGAAGGGTATAACTTGTACAAATCTTTCCATTTTCCAATTCGATACGATCCATTCGTTCGTGGAGCTATTTACTCGATCGCAGACATTTCTGGAACACCTCTAACAGAGGGACAAATAGACCATTTTGAAAGAACTTATTGTCAACCTCTTTCAGATATGAATCTACCTGATTCAGAAGCGAAGAACTTGCATCAGTATCTCAATTTCCATTCAAACATGGGTTTGATTCATACTCCATGTTCTGAGAAATATTTACCATCCGAAAAAAGGAAAAAACGGAGTCCTTGTCTAAAAAAATGTCTTGAGAAAGGGCAGATGTATAGAACCTTTCAACAGGATAGTGCTTTTTCAACTCTCTCAAAATGGAATCTATTCCAAACATATATACCATGGTTCCTTACCTCAACAGGGTACAAATATCTAAATTTCATATTTTTAAATACTTTTTCAGACCTATTGCCGATACTAAGTAGCAGCCAAAAATTTGTATCCATTTGTCATGTGCATGGGTCAGATATATTATGGCGAATTCGTCAGATTCCATTGTGTCTTCCACAATGGAATCTGATAAGTGAGATATGGAATCTGATAAGTGAGATTCCGAGTCATTTTTTACATAATCTTCTTCTGTCCGAAGAAATTATTCATCGAAATAATGAGTTACTATTGATATCGACACATCTGAGATCGCTAAATGTTCAGGAGTTCCTCTATTCAATCCTTTTCCTTCTTCTTGTTGCTGGATATCTCGTTCGTACACATCTTCTCTTTGTTTCTCGAGTCTACCATGAGTTACAGACAGAGTTCGAAAAGGTCAAATCTTTGATGATTCCATCATATATGATTGAGTTGCGAAAACTTCTGGATAGGTATCCTACATCTGAACTGAATTCTTTCTGGTTAAAGAATCTCTTTCTAGTTGCTCTGGAACAATTAGGAGATTCTCTAGAAGAAATACGGAGTTTTGCTTTTGGTGGAAACATGCTATGGGGTGGTGGTCCCGCTTATGGGGTCAAATCAATACGTTCTAAGAAGAAATATTTGAATCTCATCGATCTCATAAGTATCATACCAAATCCCATCAATCGAATCGCTTTTTCGAGAAATACGAGACATGTAAGTCATACAAGTAAAGCAATCTATTCCTTGATAAGAAAAATAAAAAACGTGAATGGTGATTGGATTGATGATAAAATAGAATCCTGGGTCTCGAACAGTGATTCTATTGATGATAAAGAAAGAGAATTCTTGGTTCAGTTTTCTACCTTAACAACAGAAAAAAGGATTGATCAAATTCTATTGAGTCTGACTCATAGTGATCATTTATCAAAGAATAACTCAGGTTATCAAATGATTGAACAACCAGGAGCAATTTACTTACGATACTTAGTTGACATTCATAAAAAGTATCTAATGATTTATGAGTTAAATACATCCTGTTTAGCAGAAAGACGGATATTCCTTGCTAATTATCAGACAATTACTTATTCACAAACCCTGTGGGGGGCTAACAGTTTTCATTTCCCATCTCATGTAAAACCCTTTTCGCTCCGCTTAGCCCTACCCCCCCCTAGGGGTATTTTAGTGATAGGTTCTATAGGAACTGGACGATCCTATTTGGTCAAATACCTAGCGACAAACTCCTATGTTCCTTTCATTACAATTTTTCTGAACAAGTTCCTGGATAACAAGTCTAAGGGTTTTCTTATTGATGATAGTGATGATAGTGACGATAGTGACGATATGGATGATAGTGACGATATCGACCGTGACCTTGATATGGAGCTGGAGCTTCTAACTATGATGAATACGCTAACTATGGATATGATGCCAGAAATAGACCGATTTTATATCACCTTTCAATTCGAATTAGCAAAAGCAATGTCTCCTTGCATAATATGGATTCCAAACATTCATGATCTGGATGTGAATGAGTCGAATTACTTATCCCTCGGTCTTTTAGTGAACTATCTCTCAAGGGATTGTGAAAGATGTTCCACTAGAAATATTCTTGTTATTGCTTCGACTCATATTCCCCAAAAAGTAGAT